TATGAGTCGAGATTTCCTGCGAATCGATTTAGTGAAATCCCATATTTCGTATATCAGAAAAAGGAAAGATCCGTCAGGTTCAGGATTGATCTTTGATAAGAGGCCAGACCACACCAGTATCAATCCATTTTATTCTATTTCTTCCAAGGCAGGGATTCAACAATCACTTAGCCAAAATCAAGTAACTATTCGTACGTTGTTGAAGAGGAATAAGGAATGCCAATCTTTTATAATTTTGTCATCATCTAATTGTTTTCAAATGGGTCCATTCAACGATGTAAAATATTACAATGATGTAATAAAAAAAGAATCAATGAAAAGAGATAGTCTAATTCCAATTAGGAATTCCTTGGGACCTTTAGGATTAGGAAGAACCCCTCAAATTGCGCATTTTTATTCATTTTACCATTTAATAACTTATAATCAGATCTCGGTAACTAAATATTTACAACTTGACAATTTCAAACAGACTTTTCAAGTGCTTAAATATTATTTAATGGATGAAAATGGTAGGGTTTCTATTTATAATAATCCCGATCCGCGCGGTAACATCGTTTTGAATCCATTCAATTTGAATTGGAATTTTCTCCATCATAATTATTATTATTGTGAAGAAGCGTCTAGAATAATTAGCCTTGGGCAGTTTATTTGTGAAAATTTATGTATAGCCAAAAACGGACCGCACTTAAAATCGGGTCAAGTTCTAATTGTTCAAATTGACTCTGTAGTAATAAGATCAGCTAAAGCTTATTTGGCCACTCCGGGAGCAACCGTTCATGGCCATTATGGAGAAATCCTTTACGAAGGAGATACATTAGTTACATTTATATATGAAAAATCGAGATCTAGGGATATAACGCAAGGTCTTCCAAAAGTGGAACAAGTGTTAGAAGTGCGTTCGATTGATTCAATATCGATGAACCTAGAAAAGAGAATTGAGGGTTGGAACAAGAGTATAACAAAAATTATTGGAATTCCTTGGAGATTCTTGATTGGTGCTGAGCTAACTATAGTGCAAGGGCGTATCTCTTTGGTTAATAAGATCCAGAAAGTTTATAGATCTCAGGGGGTGCAGATTCATAATCGACATATAGAAATTATTGTGCGTCAAATAACATCAAAAGTGTTGGTTTCAGAAGAGGGAATGTCTAATGTTTTTTCACCCGGAGAACTGATTGAATTGTTGCGGGCGGAACGAACAGGGCGCGCTTTGGAAGAAGCGATCTGTTACCGAGCTATCTTATTGGGAATAACGAAAGCATCTCTAAATACTCAAAGTTTTATATCCGAAGCAAGTTTTCAAGAAACTGCTCGAGTTTTAGCAAAAGCCGCTCTCCGGGGTCGTATCGATTGGTTGAAAGGTCTGAAAGAGAACGTTGTTCTAGGGGGGATGATACCCGTTGGTACGGGATTCAACGGATTAGTGCAACGTTCAAGGCAACATACCAACATTCCTTTGGAAACCAAAAACAATAAACTATTCGAGGCAGAAATGCGAGATATTTTGTTCCACCACAGAGAATTATTTGATTTTTTCATTTCAAGGAATTTACACGATACACTGAGACAATCATTTCGAGGGTTGAATGATTCCTAAGAGCGGATTCACCCCCTTTCTTTTTAGCTATTTGTATTTGCGGTCATTTTTTTTTTTTATTTTTATTTGGTATATAGTAATAAAGATAATAAAATAACAAATAGAATAGAAAGAAATTAATATTAATGGTTTGAATCGTGTATCAATGGCCAATATCCGTTAGAGGTAGAAACGAAGGTTCCATCGGAACAATTATTTATTTCTATTTCAGGGCACCTCGTCTCTCTTTTTTTTAATAAAAAGAAAGGAGGTGTGGATAAATAAATGACAAGAAGATATTGGAACATCCATTTGGAAGAAATGATGGAAGCAGGAGTTCATTTTGGTCATGGTACTAGTAAATGGAATCCTAGAATGGAACCTTATATCTCTTCAAAGCGTAAGGGTATTCATATTATAAATCTTATTAGAACTGCCCGTTTTTTATCAGAAGCTTGTGATTTAGTTTTTGATACAGCAAGTAGGGGAAAGCAATTCTTAATTGTTGGTACCAAAAATAAGGCAGCCGATTCAGTAGCACGGGCTGCAATAAGGGCCCGTTGTCATTATGTTAATAAAAAATGGCTAGGCGGTATGTTAACGAATTGGTATACTACGGAAACGATACTTCATAAGTTCAGGGACTTGAGAACGGAACAAAAGATGGGGAGACTCAATCGTCTTCCGAAAAGAGATTCGGCTATGTTGAAGAGACAATTATCTCACTTGCAAACATATCTGGGCGGGATCAAATATATGACTGGATTACCCGATATTGTAATAATCGTTGATCAGCAAGAAGAATATATGGCTCTTCGAGAATGTATGATTTTGGGAATTCCAACGATTTGTTTAATCGATACAAATTGTGACCCAGATCTCGCTGATATTTCGATCCCAGCAAATGATGACGCGATAGCTTCAATCCGATTAATTCTTAACAAATTAGTATTTGCAATTTGTGAGGGTCGTTCTAGTTATATACGAAATCCTTGATTCATATTAATAATGAATAATAAAATAAAAAAATTCTTTTGGGAACTCCATAGATTTATGAAATCGGTTATGATTCCTAAAAGAGATACAAGTAACTAGGGATATTATGTAATTAATAATTAATTGGTATACAAATATATATAAGTCAACTAGGCAAGTCGAAAAAAAGAGAAGGTTGAATCAAAATAATTCTTTTTAAAGTTCTATTTTTTTTCAGAGGGCAATATGAAATTCTGTTATATCAACACACTAAAAGGCTTATACGATATATCCGGTGTGGAAGTCGGCCAACATTTCTATTGGAAAATAGGAGGTTTTCAAGTCCATGCCCAAGTAATTATTACTTCTTGGGTTGTAATTGCTATCTTATTAGGTTCAGCCATTATAGCTGTTCGTAATCCACAAACCATTCCTACTGACAGTCAGAATTTCTTCGAATATGTTCTTGAATTCATTCGAGATGTGAGCAAAACTCAGATTGGCGAAGAATACGGTCCATGGGTTCCCTTTATTGGAACTTTGTTTCTATTTATTTTTGTTTCGAATTGGTCGGGTGCTCTTTTACCTTGGAAAATCATACAGTTACCTCATGGGGAATTAGCCGCGCCTACAAATGATATAAATACTACTGTTGCTTTAGCTTTACTCACGTCAGTAGCATATTTCTATGCGGGTCTTAGTAAAAAAGGATTAGGTTATTTTGGTAAATACATTCAACCAACTCCAATCCTTTTACCCATTAATATTTTAGAAGATTTCACAAAACCCCTATCACTTAGTTTTCGACTTTTCGGAAATATATTAGCTGATGAATTAGTAGTTCTTGTTCTTGTTTCTTTAGTACCTTCAGTGGTTCCTATACCCGTCATGTTACTTGGATTATTTACAAGCGGTATTCAAGCTCTTATTTTTGCAACTTTAGCTGCGGCTTATATAGGCGAATCCATGGAGGGTCATCATTGACTAGTTTTCGAAATAGTCTTTTTTTAGTTTAAGCCTTACGCAATATATGTGCGTATCAAGATAATCTGCTTAAGGAGCATAATATATAAAAATAAATAGATAAATTATATAAATATAAACTATATAAAGTATAGAAGTAATAGTCAAAAATAAGATATTAGCGATATTGGGGAATTGCAACAAACAAAAGGGGAAGTAAAAAAAAGGAAAGAGATCGAAAAGATCTTTTTCCTAAAATTCCAGTTCGGTCTATTTATCCCCCCCCAATGAATACTATCTTTATATTGTTTTGTTCATTTAATTCCAATATTCAATATTATTAGATATTAGTAATCATAATCTGAATAATAATTAGGATTGTAATACTTATAGTATTATAGTGTGCTATTTTAAAAAAGATGCTATTGTTATATAGAAAAATTCCCATTCAAGTTGATTTCATCCAATTAAACGGTTGACCAAAAGAGAATTTTAATAAATAATAAATTACCTGAACTTAGATCAATCAAATACTTCTATTTCGATGCAACGATTCGATCTAACGAATTTGTCCATGTAGATTGATTGTACCTGCGTCGGCGAGTAAAAAAAGAAAAAATAAAGATTTACAAAAAACTAAATTAAAATTTATAAAAAAAAATGGATTGGTTAGGGGGGGGCCGAACTAGATGTATGTACTCTAATTAGTATAAGACAACTCTTGTGAATGTTTCGAAGAATGATTCTATAATCCGATTGAATGTAAGATATGAATGGTTGATTTACGTTATCCAAGAAACACATGTATATGTAATATTAGATATTAATTAGTTATATATGTAATATCTAAGCGGCTCTATTACTGTGAATTTAGATAGGAATTCCAATGGAATCCCCTCCATTTCCTTTGTAGTTGTGAATTGAATATTAAATGAATAAAATAAAGTGACTATTGAATAAAGAGATTCAATCAAGAAAATAAGAAAAAACGAAAAATTCAAAAAGAATGGTATGGATTCAAAAAAATTCTGTGAATAAAAACTAAAAAAGAAATATCGAAGCCGTTCTGATGATTCAATAATAATATTATTACTTCAATTCCGAGTTCTTATTTCCTTCGACTGTATAGATCTTAGCGATGGAATAATTAAGTCATAATTTATTGGTTGATTGTATCATTAACTATTTACTTATTTTGGTGTGAGGAACTTATCATGAATCCACTGATTTCTGCCGCTTCCGTTATTGCTGCTGGGTTGGCCGTCGGGCTTGCTTCTATTGGACCTGGGGTTGGTCAAGGTACTGCTGCGGGCCAAGCTGTAGAAGGGATCGCGAGACAGCCCGAGGCGGAGGGAAAAATACGAGGTACTTTATTGCTTAGTCTGGCTTTTATGGAAGCTTTAACAATTTATGGACTGGTTGTAGCGTTAGCACTTTTATTTGCGAATCCCTTTGTTTAATCCGAAAAAAAAAAAAATACGTATTT